TTAATTCTATAGGGTTGAATAAAAATTTCATTTATCTTTTGGAAGAATTGCTATGCTTAGTGTGCGACTCGTTGGTTTTTCTTTAGGGTTGGGATTAAAAAAACAATAAACATACCGGCGGGGTCCCTAACTAATAACAACTAGAGAACTAATAACCAGCTCATTGCTTCGTATTATCGAGATCCGAGAAATCAGTCACTATATGCAGTCACTATATGATTGACACTTCATATAGTTGTAGCAACTACATTATTGATTTCTATCAAATAAAATGGATTTCTATCAAATAAAAAAAGAAAACGCAATCTAATTATGTATTGTGAATCACAATAGAATAGAAGAATGCCGATAAATGGAAAGGTGAGAGAAAGATATCAGTAAAATATCAATGATATAGGATTCCAATATGTATGGCCTACGAATCATCTCATAAAAAAAGAAAAAGCAGTGTAAGAAAGCATTAAATTCCATTTATATGGATAAAAATTCGATCAATCATCCAGTTCATAGGATAGGAGAACTCAAATAAATAGAGAGCCTAAAGTCAATAGAGACTGGGAAGATTGACTCGGAAATGAATTTCATTAACATTGAAAGCTCCACTGCATAATTCAGGCCTAGCCATTAATAGAGAAGCAGTGGGAACGACGGAACCTGTGACTGCAGAGGATTTATTTGTAAATAGAATCCTAATGATTCATTGGGTGGGATGGCGAAACCAACCGGGAGCCAATTCATTTTTCTGCGAGGTCGTGGATTTACCTTACGAATGAGGCGTAAAAAAGAGTTAATATTCGCCCGCGAAGAATAGCTTATTGGATTGCCCGATTTTTTGTTCGGCCGAGCCAATTCGATAAAAGGTTAAAACAAACAAAACAAGGATTCGGTATAAAAATGAAAGAGATTATTCTATAAATCGAACCAGACGTCTTATAAAAGTCTATGTATATCTGTATGTAGATACAGACTCTCTATTTTCAGATGTATAACAAATAAAAAAATGCAAGATTTTTAGTAAATCAATAAATAGCAGGATTTAGCGTCTTATTGATTAAATAGAAGAAATACAATCGAGCATTTTGCTCGCGAGGAGCTGGATGAGAAGAAACTCTCATGTCCAGTTCTGCAGTAGAGATGGGGTTGGAAAAATACCCGTCAACTATAACCCAAAAAGAACCAGATTCCGTAAACAACATAGAGGAAGGATGAAGGGAATATCTTATCGAGGCAATCGTATTTGTTTCGGTAGATACGCTCTTCAAGCACTTGAATCCGCTTGGATTACATCTAGACAAATAGAAGCAGGCCGACGGGCTATGGCACGGTATGCGCGTCGCGGGGGAAAAATATGGGTACGTATATTTCCCGATAAGCCCGTTACAGTAAGACCCGCAGAAACCCGTATGGGTTCGGGTAAAGGATCCCCTGAATATTGGGTATCCGTCGTTAAACCGGGCCGAATACTTTATGAGATCGGGGGAATATCAGAAACTGTAGCTAGAGCCGCGATTTCAATAGCTGCGTCAAAAATGCCTATACAAACTCAATTCGTTATTGCAGGATAAGGCTGTTGAAACAAAAAAATAGTGAAGAAAAACGAGAATTATTTTCTTTTTTTTGTTTCAAATTTCTATTTCTGGACAAAAAATATTTCTTTCTTTTTTCCTGCGCCCTTTGCATCAAAATAACAGATAAAACAAATTATATGATTCAAACTCAAACCTATTTGAATGTAGCGGACAACAGCGGAGCTCGAGAATTGATGTGTATTCGAATCTTAGGAGCTAGTAATCGGCGATATGCTAATATTGGTGATATTATTGTTGCTGTAATCAAAGAAGCGGTGCCAAATATGCCTCTAGAAAGATCCGAAGTAATTCGGGCTGTGATTGTACGTACATGTAAAGAACTTAAACGTGACAACGGTATGATAATACGATATGATGACAACGCAGCAGTTGTCATTGATCAAGAAGGAAATCCAAAAGGAACCCGAGTTTTTGGAGCGATCGCTCGGGAATTGAGACAATTGAATTTTACTAAGATAGTTTCATTAGCTCCTGAGGTATTATAAATACTAGTCGATGAGATCATGATATATAATCAAGTAGGATATCTAAAATGGATCAATTATGGAAATGATGTCTCATGCATATCCCCTTCTCACGCGTACCCCTTCACTTTTCCCCTTATTTATTCTTTCTTTATTCATTCTTTAAAAATTCTTTAAAAAATAATCAAAAGGGAATAAAAAAAAAAAGAAAACATGTTGATTATATTTTAAATAAGAGGCAATAAGAATTCTAGTTTGTCATGGGTAGGGACACTATTGCTGATATAATAACTTCGATAAGAAATGCTCATATGGATAAAAAAGGAACGGTTCGAATAGCATCTACAAATATGACCGAAAACATAGTTAGAATACTTTTACGAGAGGGCTTTATTGAAAACGTTAGGAAACATCGAGAAAATCGGAAAAATTTCTTGGTTTCAACCCTACGACATAGAAGGAATAGGAAAGGAACATCTAGAACTATTTTAAATTTAAAGCGTATCAGCCGGCCGGGTTTACGAATCTATTCCAACTATCAAAAAATACCTAGAATTTTAGGCGGAATGGGAATTGTCATTCTTTCTACGTCTCGAGGGGTAATGACAGATCGTGAAGCTCGACTAGAAGGCATTGGAGGAGAAATTTTGTGTTATATATGGTAATCCCTCTGCTCAGGTGTCTGAATTGGATCCGCAACTTCCGATTTCTGAAAAGGGGAAGAAGGGCTAGTTGTCTAATATTACACCTCCTCCATTAGTTGATACTTCAAGGAGGTTGCCTGGAATGAAAGAACAAAAATTGATTCATGAAGGTTTAATTACTGAATCACTTCCCAATGGTATGTTCCGGGTTCGTTTAGATAATGAGGATTTAATCCTAGGTTATGTTTCAGGGAGAATCCGGCGCAGTTTTATACGGATACTGCCAGGGGATAGAGTCAAAATCGAAGTAAGTCGTTATGATTCAACCAGAGGACGTATAATTTATAGACTTCGCAACAAAGATTCGAACGATTAGGCACCCTTTTAAACATTTCTTTCGTGGGCGTGGGGATCCGATTCGAGTTCCAAATTTCAAGAGACTTATTTTCTTCCAAAGAATAGATTCGGAATTAAGGTAAGGAAAAAAAAATATGAAAATAAGAACCTCCGTTCGTAAAATTTGTGAAAAATGTCGTTTGATTCGTAGACGTGGACGAATTTTAGTAATTTGTTCCAACCCGAGACATAAACAGAGACAAGGATAATCTTTCTAAAAGGGACTCTTCAAGGAATCCGATGTACAAATACAAATAAAGTATTCGCTTTAATATGAAATGGATATATCCGTATATTTCTGACTCATACTTAATAAGATAAGATGAAAAAATATATATATGACAAAACCTATACCAAGGATTGGTTCACGTAGAAGTGGGCGTATTGGTTCACGTAAGGCTGGACGTAGAATACCAAAAGGGGTTATTCATGTTCAAGCGAGTTTTAACAATACCATTGTGACTGTTACAGATGTACGAGGTCGAGTCGTTTCTTGGTCCTCCGCCGGTACTTGTGGATTCAAGGGTACCAGAAGAGGGACACCTTTTGCAGCCCAAACCGCTGCGGGAAATGCTATTCGTACAGTAGTAGATCAGGGTATGCAACGAGCAGAAGTCATGATAAAAGGTCCTGGTCTCGGAAGAGATGCAGCATTGCGGGCCATTCGCAGAAGTGGTCTACTTTTAAGTTTCGTACGTGATGTAACCCCAATGCCACATAATGGATGTAGGCCCCCTAAAAAAAGGCGTGTGTAGAAATCAGAATTAAACAGATTTCAAGAGAAATAAATAATGATTCAAAAATCAGATCAATAATATTAGCATGGTTCGAGAGGAAATAGCAGTAGCCACCGGCGCACCGCGGTGGAAGTGCGTTGAATCAAGAATAGACAGTAAGCGCCTTTATTATAGCCGTTTCATTCTGTCCCCGCTTATGAAAGGTCAAGCAGATATGATAGGTATCGCGATGCGAAGAGCTTTACTTGGAGAAATAGAAGGAACATGTATTACACGTGTAAAATCTGAGAAGGTGCCTCATGAATTTTCAACGATAGTCGGTATTGAAGAATCAGTACATGAAATTGTAATGAATTTGAAAGAAATTGTATTGAGAAGTAATCTGTATGGAACTCTCGACGCATCTATTTGCGTCAGGGGTCCTAGATATGTAACTGCTCAAGATATCATTTTACCACCTTCTGTCGAAATAGTTGATGCTACGCAGCATATAGCTAACCTGACGGAACGGGTTGATTTGTGTATTAAATTACAAATCGAGAGAGATCGCGGATATAGTATGAAAACCCCCAATAACGACGAAGATGGAAGTTATTCGATAGATGCAGTATTCATGCCTGTTCGAAATGCAAATCATAGTGTTCATTCTTACGGAAATGGGAATGAAAAACAAGAGATACTCTTTCTAGAAATATGGACAAATGGAAGTTTAACTCCTAAGGAAGCACTTTATGAAGCTTCCCGCAATTTGATTGATTTATTTATTCCCTTTCTACATGCGGAAGAGCGGGAAATCCATTTAGAGGACAGTGCAAACGGGGTCCCTTTAGCTCTTTTTACCTTTCATGATGAATTCGCTATCGCTAATATAAGGAAAAACAAAAAAAAAATGGCGTTGAAATGTATTTTTATTGATCAATCAGAATTGCCTTCCAAGACCTATAACTGTCTTAAAAAGTCCAATATACATACATTATTGGACCTTTTGAATAACAGTCAAGAAGATCTTCTAAAAATTGAACATTTTTGCATGGAAGATGTGAAACGGATATTGGACATTCTACAGAAACATTTCGGATTTGATTTACCTAAAAATAAGGTTTCAATCTATTGAAATGATTTCATCTCTTCTAAAGATAAATAAAAGGGTTTTACATCTTTAGCACGGCC